AGGAAGAAACAGCTATTTATCTTTTCGATGATAATTTTTTTTGTACATGACATGAGAGAAACTTGTCTCTTTATATTTTAAATTAATCATTCTATCATAATATATATTTATATTAAGTGATACCTCGGATTTCCCCAAAAGAGAATTATTTATTTCAATACTCACTCGTTGTTAGTTAACAATTCTAATGATTAGATTATATGCTTAATTCTAATAGGAAATAAAATAGTAAAATGATTATTCATCGAATGACTATTCATCTATTCTATTTTCATTAAATAGAATGAGGAGCAGGAAAACTCTATGAAAAAATGGTGGTTAAATTCGATGTTGTTTAAGGGGAAGTTAAAACATAAGTGTGAGCTAACTAAATCAATGATATATCCGTTTCTTCAAATGGGTATTATTCCTGGTGCTTGGCATCTCGGTGGAAGTGAAGAAAAAGATACGGAAAAAAACATTTCTAGGTGGAGTGATAGTAATAGGTATAGTTTCAATGATATTGATATAAGGAATATTTGGAGTTTGATCTCTGATAACACTTTTTTGGTTAGGGGCAGAAATGGTGATAGTTATTCTGTATATTTTGACATTGAAAATCATATTTTTGAGATTGACAATAATAGTTTTTTTGTGAGCGAATTCGAAATTTTTTTTTCCAGTTATTTGAATAGTAGGTCTAAGATTAACAATCACGACTATTATCATTACATGTATGATACTAAATCTGGTTGGAGTAATCACATTAATAGTTGTATTGATAGTTATCTTCGTTTTGAAATCAGTATTCATAGTTACATTTTAGGTGATACCGAAAATTACAGTAACTGTTACATTTCTAGTTTCATTTGTAGTGAAGGCGTAAGCAATAGTGAAAATGGAAATTCTAGTATACGAACTGATGGTAACAGCCGCGATTTCAATATAAGAGGAAGATCTAATGATTTTGATATAAATAAAAAATACAAAAATTTATGGGTTCAGTGCGAAAATTGTTATGGATTAAATTATAAAAAATTTTTTAGATCAAAAATGAATATTTGTGAGCAGTGTGGATATCATTTGAAAATGAGCAGTTCAGATAGAATCGAACTTTTGATTGACCCAGGCACTTGGGATCCTATGGACGAAGATATGGTCTCCACGGACCCCATTGAATTTCATTCAGAGGAGGAACCTTATAAAGATCGTATTGATTCTTATCAACAAAGAACAGGTTTAACTGAAGCTGTTCAAACAGGCATAGGTCAATTAAACGGTATTCCCATAGCAATTGGGGTTATGGATTTTCAGTTTTTGGGGGGTAGTATGGGATCTGTAGTAGGCGAGAAAATCACTCGTTTGATCGAGTATGCTACTAATCGATCTCTACCTGTTATTATTGTGTGTGCTTCCGGAGGAGCACGTATGCAAGAAGGAAGTTTGAGCTTGATGCAAATGGCTAAAATATCTTCTGCTTCATATAATTATCAATTAAATAAAAAGTTATTCTATGTATCAATCCTTACATCCCCTACAACTGGTGGAGTAACGGCCAGTTTTGGTATGTTGGGAGATGTCATTATTGCTGAACCTAACGCGTACATTGCTTTCGCAGGTAAAAGAGTAATTGAACAAACATTGAATAAAACAGTACCCGACGGTTCACAAGCAGCTGAGTATTTATTCCATAAGGGCTTATTCGACCCAATCATACCGCGTAATCTTTTAAAAGGCGTTCTGAGTGAGTTATTTCAGCTACACGGTTTTTTTCCTTTGAAAAATAGATATATATAATATAGAAATATAGAAATAAAACGAAAATATTAAAATCTAGAAAAAATAGAAGTGATTTCTATGCCTTGCCTACCAAGAACTTCCATTTTTTATTAGAAATCTAATCCCTTTTTGTTGGGTTGAATTAGTTTAGTTAGAGTCGCGAACTTATAATAAATTCTTTATCTTTAATAAAAAAAAACTCTTTATTTTATTAGTAAGATAGAAAGAGTATTAAGGACGGGAGAATTCAGAAAATTTCTTAAACTTAAAGTGGGTTGTCATACATATTCGTGTAGAAAGATGAATAGGTACACTACATTTTCATTTAGTTCTCATTCCTTGCACTTATTAAGTACTTAATATATTTATCTTAATATTATATTATTTTTAATATTATTTATCTTAATATTATTTTTATTTATCTTAAAATTATTTATAATAATTATTATTTATAATAATTATTATATAATATATATACTTATGATATCTTTATATTTATAATAGATACAAATATTAAATTGAGGTACCCGTTCTATGACAGATCTTTACTTACCTTCTTTTTTTGTCCCTTTAGTAGGGCTAGTATTTCCGGCGATTGCAATGGCTTCTTTATTTCTTCATGTACAAAAAAAGAAGATTGTCTAGACCTGATGGGGCCAACCAGATATTTTTTTGGTACAGATATTTGTTTAGTGTAATGCGGTATGATATGTGCCTTTTTTCCGAATACAAATGAAAGAACTGTTATGCATGCGGATACATGATATCCGTATAAATCCATGTATATACGGATTATAAAAACGATCGGCAAATATTTTTATAATAGAAGGTCAATGTATCTAACCAATTACTCCTAAGGGTTCATATCAGAATAGTTTTAGTTAATGAAAGTTACTTTGGCATCAAGAAAAGTAAAGTCAAATTTTTTTTTCTGAATTCCAATCGAATGCAATCGGATCTAGTATAGTATGAACTGGCGATCAGAACATATATGGATAGAACTTATAACAGGGTCTCGAAAAGCAAGTAATTTTTTCTGGGCCTTTATTCTTTTTTTAGGTTCACTAGGATTCTTAGTGGTTGGAATTTCTAGTTATCTTGGTAGGAATCTGATACCTGGATTTCCTTCTCAACAAATTATTTTTTTTCCACAAGGGATCGTGATGTCGTTCTATGGGGTCGCGGGTTTATTCATTAGTTCCTATTTGTGGTGCACAATATCGTGGAATGTAGGTAGTGGTTATGATCGATTCGATAGAAAAGAAGAAATAATGTGTATTTTTCGTTGGGGATTCCCCGGAATAAATCGTCGCATTTTCCTTCGCTTCTTTATGAAAGATATCCAATCAATCAGAATGGAGGTTAAAGAGGGTCTTTTTCCTCGTCGTATTCTTTATATGGAAATCAGAGGCCAAGGAACCATCCCCTTGACTCGTACTGATGAGAATTTGACTCCACGAGAAATTGAACAAAAAGCTGCCGAATTGGCCTATTTCCTGCGCGTACCAATTGAAGTTTTTTGAATTTTTATCAAAAGGAACAAATTCGTTCGGATTTATCCAATTGAGATATTCGGAAATCCCATTTACTTAGAATTTACTTATTCTATTATAAATATATATATTTCATTCGATTTCATTCGAAACGGGATCCTTAATTCTATTTCTATATTCTTTTTTCTAGATCTAAGGACTACATTTTTACAAAAAACTGGGAATAGATCCATAGGTTCGATACCTTGTTATAGAACTCGTGCTTTAGAGAAATATAAGATCAGATAAAGTTGACAAATGAAGCAGTTCATTAACAATTCACAGAAAAAAAAAATGAAAAAAAAGAAAGCATTGGCTTCCCTCGCGTATCTTGCATCTATAATATTTTTGCCCTGGTGGATCTCTCTCTCATTTCAAAAAAGTCTGGAACCTTGGATTATTCATTGGTGGAATACTAGGCAATCCGAAAATTTTTTGAATGATATTCAAGAGAAAAATGTTTTAGAAAAATTCCTAGAATTAGAAGAACTATTCTTGTTGGATGAAATGATAAAAGAATACCCAGAGACACATATAAAAAAGCTTCGTATAGGAATACACAAAGAAACGATACAATTGGTCAAAACACATAATGAATATCATCTCCATATCATTTTGCATTTGTCGACAAATATAATCTGTTTTACTATTCTAAGTGGTTATTTTATTCTGGGTAATGAAGAACTTGTTATTCTGAATTCTTGGATTCAGGAATTCTTCTATAACTTAAGTGACACAATAAAAGCTTTTTCTATTCTTTTAGTTACTGATTTATGGATTGGATTTCACTCAACCCATGGTTGGGAACTAATGATTGGTTCGATCTACAATGATTTTGGATTGGCTCATAATGAGCAAATTATATCTGGTCTTGTTTCCACTTTTCCAGTTATTCTAGATACAATTGTGAAATATTGGATCTTCCGTTTTTTAAATCGCGTATCTCCTTCGCTTGTAGTCATTTATCATTCAATGAATGAATGATAAACTTATTTGATTTCCTGATATCAATCAAAAAGTTTTTTCACATAAAAAAAGGGCATTTTTTATTTTTCTCATTCTTTATACTTTTCAAGGCCTTCGTCCTGTTTTCGTCGAATTTTTTCAGTACAATGGCAGACTCGTGGATAGGGAACTATACTAGCTACCTATCTAATTTATTGTAGAAATTCCGGGATCAATGATTGGATCATGCAAAATAGAAATACTTCTTCTTGGGTAAAGGAACAGATGACTCAATTTATTTCTGTATCGATCATGATATATGTAATAACTCGAGCATCTATTTCAAATGCGTATCCCATTTTTGCGCAGAAAAGTTATGAAAATCCACGAGAAGCAACCGGGCGAATTGTATGCGCCAATTGCCATTTAGCTAATAAGCCTGTGGATATTGAAGTTCCGCAAGCTGTACTTCCTGATACTGTATTTGAAGCAGTTGTTCGAATTCCTTATGATATGCAAGTGAAACAAGTCCTTGCTAATGGTAAAAAAGGGGCTTTGAACGTGGGGGCTGTTCTTATTTTACCCGAGGGATTCGAATTAGCCCCCACCGATCGTATTTCTCCCGAGGTGAAAGAAAAGATAGGAAATCTATCTTTTCTGAGTTATCGTCCTAATAAAAGAAATATTCTTGTGATAGGTCCTGTTCCAGGTCAAAAATATAGTGAAATCGTCTTTCCCATTCTTTCCCCCGACCCTGCTACAAAG